AATTAGTACAAGAAACGTCAAACGGATATTGATTTTTACTTATACTAATAACAAATATAATAAGAATCTTGAGCAAAAAAAGGAAGTAAAGTTGAGACGCTATTCGTACAAATCGGATTTTCGTCGAGAACTAATCAAAGGCTCCATGCGCGCACAAAGACGCAAAACCGTTACTTGGGAATTTTTTCAAGCAAATACCCATTCACCCCTTTTTTTGGACAGAATAAAGAAACTCTTTTATTTTTCTTTTGAGATTTCCGGACCGATCAACGGAATTTTTCGAATTTTTAGAAATTGGATGTGGAAACAAAAAGACCAAAAACAGTCTGATTATACAAACGAAATGAAAAAAAAAATTGATAAAAAAGAAGAATACAAAAGAAAAGAAAAAGGACGGATGAAAATAGCAGAAACCTGGGATAGCTTTTTCCTTTCTCAAGTAATAAGAGGGTTTCTATTATTAACTCAATCGATTCTTAGAAAATATATTATATTACCTTCATTGATAATAGCTAAAAATCTCGCTCGCATACTATTATTTGAATGGCCCGAGTGGTCCCAGGATTTAAATGATTGGAAAAAGGAAATGCATGTTAAATGCACCTATAATGGTATTCAATTATCCGAAACAGAATTTCCGTACAACTGGTTAACAGACGGTATTCAAATAAAGATCCTATTTCCTTTTTCCCTAAAATCCCGGCGCAGATCTAAGCTACAATCCCTTCATAAGGATTCATTGAAAAAAATAAAAGGACAAGAAAGTGATTTTTGTTTTTTAACAGTTTTGGGAATGGAAACTGAATTTCCTTTTGGTTCTCCCCGAAAACAACGTTCATTTTTTGAACCCGTTTTGCAAGAATTCAAAAAAAAAATTAGAAAATGGAAAACCAAGTCTTTTATAGTTTTAAGAATTTTAAAAGAAAGAACAAAAATTTTCCGAAAAGTGGCAAAAGAAACAAACAAATGGGTCATCAAAAGCATTCGATTTCTAAAAGGAAGAATAAAAAAACTTTCAAAAAGAAAGCCAATTCAATTAGTTATATTGGGAGAAACGAGAGAAATAGAGGATTTGGGTGAAATTAAAAAAGATTCGATAACAATAATCGGGAATCATACGATTAACGAATTGTCTATTCAAATTCGATCTATGCATTGGACAAATTTCTCACTAACAGAAAAACAAATGAAAGATCTAAGTAATAGAACAAACATAATCAGAAACCAAATAGAAAAAATTACAAAAGAGAAGAAAAAAGAATTGCTAACTCAAGAAATAAATATTAGTTCTACCAAAATAAGTTATCGTGCTAAAATATTAGAATCATCAAAAAAGATTTGGCAGATATTAAAAAGAAGAAATACTCGATTAATCCGTAAATCATATTTTTTTATAAAATTTTTGATTGAAAGGGTATACATAAACTTTTTTTTATCTATACTTAATATTCCAAGAATGAATGCAAAAATTTTTTTTGAATCAACAAAAAAAATTCAAATTCAAAATGTCCACAATAATGAAGCAAATCAGGAAAAAATTAATAAACCAACTAAAAATACAATTCACTTTCTTTCGACTCTAAAAAAATCACTTTATAAGATTAGTAATAATAATAAGAATTCAAAGATTTTTTGGGATTTATCTTCTTTCTCACAATCACAAGCATATGTATTTTACAAATTATCACAAACCCAAGTTATTAACTTTTCTAATTTAAGATCTGTCCTTCAATATCACGGAACATCTCTTTTTCTTAAGAATGAACTAAAAGATTGTTTTGAAAAAAAAGGAATATTTCAGTACGAATTAAGACATAAACCTTTTTGGAAGTTTGGAATGAATGAATGGAAAACCTGGTTAAGTAGTCATTATCAATACGATTTACCTAGGATTAGATGGACTAAATTAGTACCACAAAAATGGCGAAATCGAGCGAATCAAGACTGTATGACTCAAAATAAAGATTTAAACAAAAAAGATTCATATGAAAAAAACGGATTAACTCATTACCAAAAAGAAAAACAAAATCTTTTTGAAGCGGACCCATTACAGAATCAAAAATCCAATTTTCAAAAATACTATAGATATGATCTTTTATCATATAAATCTATTAATTATGACGATAAGAAAGACTCGTCTATTGATAGATCACTAGTCCAAGAAAGTTTTTATAATTACAACATAGGGAAAGGAAAATTTTTTGGTATGCTGGGAAGTATCCCTATCAATAATTATCTAGGGGAAGACGATATTATGGATATAGATAAAATTTCGAATAGAAAATATTTTGATTGGAGAATTCTCTATTTTTGTCTTAGAAATAAGATCGATATTCAATCCTGGGTTGATATGGATACTGGTACCAACAGTAATCAAAATACTAAGATTGGGGCGGATAATTATCAAATAATTGATGAAATTACTAAGAAAGGTCTTTTTTATTTTACAATTCATCAAAATGAAGAAATTAACCCATCCAATCAAAAAGAGTTCGTTTTTGATTGGATGGGAATGAATAACAAAATACTAAATAGTCTTATATCAAATTGGGAGCTTTGGTTCTTCCCAGAATTTGTGCTACTTTTTAATGCATATAAAACGAAACCATGGATCATACCAATCAAATTACTTCTTTCCGATTTTAATGGAAATGCAAATGGTAATAAAAAGAGAACTATAAAGAAAAAGGAATATCTTTTTATATCATCGAATAAAAAAAAATATCTTGAATTAGACAATGGAAGTCAAGAAGAAAAAAAAACCACAAGCCAAGGAAATCCGAGATCAGATGCACAAAACCAAGTAAGTCTTGGATCAGTTCTCTCAAAGCAAGAAAAAGATGTTGAAGAAAAGTATGCGGGATCTGACATGAAAAAACGTAGAAAGAAAAAGCAATACAAGAGCAATATAGAAGCAGAGCTTGATTTCTTACTAAAAAAAGATTTTCATTTTCAGTTGAGATGGGATAATTCTTTAAATGAAAAGGTAATGAATAATATCAAAATCGGTTGTCTCCTGCTACGACTGATAAATCCAAGAGAAATTGCTATATCCTATATTCAAAGGGAAGAAATGCGTCTGGATATTTTGATGACTGAGAAGGATTTCGCTCTTGCCGAATTGATGAAAAGGGGAATAGTTATTATCGAACCCGCTCGTCTGTCTGTAAAAAATGCTGGACAATTTTTTATATATCAAACCATAGGTATTTCATTGGTTCATAAGAATAAGCGCCAATTAAAATTTAATAAAAGATACCGAGAAAAAGGCTATGCTGATAAGAAATTTTTTGATGAATGGATTCCAAGCCATCAACTAAGGACTGGAACTAAAGACAAAAAGCATTATGATTTGCTTGTTCCTGAAAAGATTTTATTCCCTAAACGTCGTAGAGAATTGAGAACTCTAATTTGTTTCAATTCGAAGAATAGAAATGGTATGCGTAGTTACGTTTGGGATAAAAGAAAAGATCTTGCTCGAGAAAAAAAGAAATTCATTAACGTAAAGTTCTTTCTTTGGTCCAATTATCGATTAGAAGATTTAGTTTGTATGAATCGCTATTGGTTTAATACCAATAATGGTAGTCGTTTCAGTATGGTAAGGATACATATGTACCCACGATTGAAAATTCGTTAATACTATGTTTTTCTTATCTATGCTTATGGTGTGTGGGATATATGAAAACCCAGATATTCACACATACCTTATCTTCGATTCCATTCTGATACATGATACCCATTTAATGATATCCATATCAATTAGATCTATAAATGAATCAACAGAATCGTTTTTTTTAGGTATCAACTTTTCTCTTTTCCACAAATATAAGATACTTTTGGATCCCTAATCAAATTGCAAATTGAATTCATTTTTGGTTGATTTTAGAGAAAGTTGATAACGAACGTAAGATTGTTGTGTATATCAAATTAAAATGACTAACATTATTATTATTGATCAGTAAAATTCATATAAAAAAAAGGAGGGAGGAGATTTTGTTTTATGGTAAAAAATTCATTCATCTCAATTATTTTTCAAGAAAAAAGAGAAGAAAACTGCGGGTCTGTTGAATTTCAAGTAGTCAGGTTCACCAATAAGATACGAAGACTTACTTCACATTTGGAATTGCACAGAAAAGACTATTTATCTCAGAGAGGTCTACGGAAAATTCTGGAAAAACGCCAACGGTTGCTATCGTATTTGTCAAAGAAAAATAGAGTACGTTATAAAGAATTAATTATTCAGTTGAATATTCGGGAGTCAAAAAATCGTTAATTTGAAATCCAATTTTGAAATATTTGATTTATTAGATTTTGAATATTGATGAACTTCTTTTTGTTTTCAACAATTCATGCTAAGAATGAATCGAGGAAAAACCTATGAATATACTAGCTACTGGGAAAGACCTTATGGTAGTCAATATGGGCCCTCACCACCCATCAATGCATGGTGTTCTTCGTCTCATCGTTACTTTAGATGGTGAAGATGTTATTGACTGTGAACCAATATTGGGTTATTTACACAGAGGGATGGAAAAAATTGCGGAAAATCGAACAACTATACAATATCTGCCTTATGTAACACGTTGGGATTATTTAGCTACTATGTTCACAGAAGCAATAACTGTAAATGGACCAGAACTGTTGGGAAATATTCAAGTACCTAAAAGGGCCAGCTATATCAGAGTAATTATGTTGGAGTTGAGTCGTATAGCTTCTCATCTGTTATGGCTTGGCCCTTTTATGGCAGATATTGGTGTACAGACTCCTTTCTTCTATATTTTCAGAGAAAGAGAATTAGTATATGATCTATTCGAAGCTGCCACCGGTATGAGAATGATGCATAATTATTTGCGTATCGGAGGAATAGCAGCTGATTTACCTCACGGCTGGATAGATAAATGTTTGGATTTCTGTGATTATTTTTTAACAGGGGTTGTTGAATATGAAAAACTTATTACGCGAAACCCTATTTTTTTAGAACGCGTTGAAGGAGTAGGCATTATTGGTGGAGAAGAAGCAATAAATTGGGGTTTGTCAGGACCAATGCTACGAGCGTCTGGACTCGAATGGGATCTTCGTAAAGTCGATCATTATGAGTGTTACGACGAATTTGATTGGGAGGTACAGTGGCAAAAAGAAGGAGATTCATTAGCCCGTTATTTAATCCGAATGGGTGAAATGACGGAATCCATAAAAATTATTCAGCAAGCTTTGGAAGGAATTCCGGGGGGGCCTTATGAGAATTTAGAAATCCGATGCTTTGATAGAGAAAACAACCCAGAATGGACTGATTTTGAAGATCGATTCATTAGTAAAAAACCCTCTCCTACTTTTGAATTGCCGAAACAAGAACTTTATGTGAGAGTCGAAGCCCCAAAAGGAGAATTGGGAATTTTTCTGATAGGAGATCAAAGCGGTTTTCCTTGGAGATGGAAAATTCGCCCACCTGGTTTTATCAATTTGCAAATTCTTCCGCAGTTAGTTAAAAGAATGAAATTGGCTGATATTATGACGATACTAGGTAGTATAGATATCATTATGGGAGAAGTTGATCGTTGAAATGCTAATTGCTACAACAGAAGTACAAGATATCAATTCTTTTTCCAGATTGGAATCCTTAAAAGAGGTCTATGGGATCATATGGATGCTTGTTCCTATTTTCACGCCTGTATTGGGAATCACAATAGGTGTACTCGTAATTGTGTGGTTAGAAAGAGAAGTATCTGCAGGAATCCAACAACGTATTGGGCCTGAATACGCTAGCCCATTGGGAATTCTTCAAGCTTTAGCCGATGGGACAAAACTACTTTTGAAAGAGAATCTTCTTCCATCTAGAGGAAATACTCGGTTATTCAGTATTGGACCATCTCTAGCAGTCATATCAATTCTACTAAGTTATTCAGTAATTCCTTTTAGTTATCGCCTTGTTTTAGCTGATTTCAATATCGGTATTTTTTTATGGATTGCCATTTCAAGTATTGCTCCTATTGGACTTCTTATGTCAGGATATGGATCAAATAATAAATATTCCTTTTTAGGTGGTCTGCGAGCTGCTGCTCAATCGATTAGTTATGAAATACCATTAACTTTATGTGTTTTATCAATATCTCTACGTGCGATTCGTTAAAACAGAAACTCTTCTTTTCCCTATGCTTTTCCTTCGACAAAAAAAAGAAATTTAATAGATATCTTCATCTTTTTATTCATTTATTTCTTCTTTAGGTTAATAAAATTAATTAGGTAGTTATATATGAGTGAAAGAAAACAACTTCGAAATTCGCAGTAAAAGTGGGTTGAGTCTCATTTCCTGTGTACAAGAGTTAAGGTTAAGTCGAAGTAAACAAACATGGAAGAAGCCCTTTACCCCAAGATTGGTTGATTGGTCATCCTGGCTTGAAGCGGACTCAAAGGATCAACCCTATGGAGTTTTCACTATCGTTTGTATGTATTACAATACAGATATTACAAAAGGGGGATTAAAAAAAAGATGGGTGAGTAGGAAGGAACACCAAAAAACACACAAAGGATTAGTAATGGAAATTATGTAAATTATCTAAAAGGATACTTCTGCATATCATAAAAAGAATACTAATTGGGGCTTTAAATTGGTAGAAATGATCAGGCAGTACTCCCCACAATTCCGATCCAGAGTATGCTCCTATCCACTGATTAAAGAAATGACTATCGGGAACGAAATAATACTTTACCCTTTTTTAAGCGCCCCTTTTCCTTTTCTCAGAATGAAGAAGAGGAACAAAAAAAAATAGAAAAAATACAATTCCAATATAAACAAAAAAGATCTTTTTATTCTTTCTTTCATATATTCATAGAAATCAAATTCCTGTCCTGATTCATGAACTAATGGAATGCTTAATTCTTTTTCGTAATTGAAAATAAAATGATGGGTTGAAATATCTATTGATATTTATACAAGGAGTATTTTATTCAAGGAGTGATTAAGTTATTACTCAAGATAGAAAAATTGAAATTCGTAAAGGATGAGATCAATTCAGAAATATTCTTTATTTTTTATTTATTTTTAGAGTTTATAGCAGATAGAATTCCATTGGTATAATATAATTGGGGACCTTCCAATAGATTTTGACTCTATCCGATAACCATATCAAGATAACTAATACTGGCTCAGTCCTTACATTTATTTGTGGCCCTGAGGAGCCGTATGAGGTGAAAATCTCATGTACGGTTTTGTAATAGCGATGGGAACAGGAATGTTATCACCGACTATGATTATCTAACAGTTCAAGTACAATTGATATAGTTGGCGCGCAGTCAAAATATGGTTGGTTGGGGTGGAATTTGTGGCGTCAACCCATAGGGTTTATGGTTTTTCTAATTTCTTCTCTAGCGGAATGCGAGAGGTTGCCTTTTGATTTACCAGAAGCCGAAGAAGAATTAGTAGCAGGTTATCAAACCGAATATTCAGGGATCCGGTTTGGTTTATTTTACGTTGTTTCTTATCTAAATCTATTAGTTTCCTCTTTATTTGTAACAGTTCTTTACTTGGGTGGTTGGAATCTTTCCATTCCGTACATATTTGTTCCGGAGCTATTTGAAATAAATAAAGCGGATGGAATTTTTGGAACGACAATTGGTATCTTTATTACATTAGCTAAAACTTATTTGTTCTTGTTCATTCCTATCACAACAAGATGGACTTTACCTAGATTAAGAATGGACCAACTCTTAAATCTTGGCTGGAAATTTCTTTTACCTATTTCTCTCGGTAATCTATTATTAACAACTTCTTCCCAACTCCTTTCACTGTAAAGAAGAAAGGAATACTATATTTTCGACTTGTCTCAAACAAGAGAAAGAAAGAAAATCAAATTATTCATAACTATTCACGATATGTTCCCTATGGTAACTGGGTTCATCAATTATGGTCAACAAACAGTACGGGCTGCAAGGTACATTGGTCAAAGTTTCCTAATTACCTTATCCCAAGCAAATCGTTTACCTGTAACTATTCAATATCCTTATGAAAAATTAATCACATCGGAGCGTTTCCGCGGTCGAATCCATTTTGAATTTGATAAATGTATTGCTTGTGAAGTATGTGTTCGTGTATGTCCTATAGATCTGCCAGTTGTTGATTGGAAATGGGAAACAGATATTCGAAAGAAACGATTGTTTAATTACAGTATTGATTTTGGAATTTGTATTTTTTGTGGTAATTGCGTTGAGTATTGTCCAACAAATTGTTTATCAATGACTGAAGAATATGAACTCGCTACGTACGACCGTCACGAATTGAATTATAATCAAATTGCTTTAGGCCGTTTACCAATATCAATAATTGACGATTTTACAATTCGAACAATTGGGAATTCGTCTCAAAGAAAAAAGGAGTAAACCTCTTGATTAAAGAGTAATTGCAAAGTACTAAGGTTTCTTTTTGTTAGAAGGGGATAAGGTCTTTCTCTTTGCTTGGTCAATAATTACAAATCCTAACTATTGATTGGGTTCTGAGAAGTATGACTTAATTTGTATTGAAAGTCTATTAAGATAATATCTCCATTTCAAACAGCCGTTTAGAATACAGAAAAGAGCGAAATTGACCCAATAACTAGACCCCCGTTAACTCACACTTATTAGATTAGAATTTAATTCAATTGGGAATGTCTCAGAAAAAAATTTTTCCTGGTCGGTTCTCAATAAGGTCATGAAAAACATTTCGATTTATTTATCTCTTATTTTAATATAATGGATTTGCCTGGACCACTACATGATTTTCTTTTAGTTTTTCTGGGATCGGGTCTTATAGTAGGAGGTCTGGGAGTAGTATTACTTACCAACCCAATTTATTCTGCCTTTTCATTGGGATTGGTTCTTGTTTGTATATCCTTATTCTATATTCTATCAAATTCACATTTTGTAGCTGCTGCACAACTTCTTATTTACGTGGGGGCTGTAAATGTTTTAATCATATTTGCTGTAATGTTCATGAATGGTTCAGACTATTCTAAAGATTTTCATTTTCATCTTTGGACTATTGGGGATGGGGTTACTTCCCTAGTTTGTACAAGTATTTTTTTTTCACTAATCACTACTATTCTAGATACGTCGTGGTATGGGATTATTTGGACTACCCGATCCAACCAGATTATAGAGGAAGATTTGATAAGTAATAGTCAACAAATTGGTATTCATTTATCAACGGACTTTTTTCTTCCATTTGAACTGATTTCGATAATTCTTTTAGTTGCTTTGATAGGTGCAATTGCCGTGGCTCGTCAGTAAAAAATCTTTATAACTAGGAACAGAAATCCAAATTCAACCTTTTTCTGTGTTATCACATCCATTTCTCTGAAATTCGATTTGAATACTGTTCGGTTCATGTATAAAATCGAAATTTTTTTAGTCGCCCTATTCGATCTATTACCAATATCTTGTTTTGTTCCGTACTTGTTATATTCTAAGCAATCGAATCACTTGAATTATTGTTCATATTGAAATGAATCGGAATTGGTACGGAGTTGGTCAATGATACTCGAGCATGTACTTGTTTTGAGTGCCTATTTATTTTCTATCGGTATCTATGGATTGATCACGAGCCGGAATATGGTGCGGGCTCTGATGTGTCTTGAACTTATACTAAATGCGGTTAATATAAATTTCGTAACATTTTCTTATTTTTTTGATAGTCGTCAATTAAAAGGAGATATTTTCTCAATTTTTGTTATAGCTATTGCAGCCGCTGAAGCAGCTATTGGATCAGCTATTGTTTCGTCAATTTATCGTAACAGAAAATCGACTCGTATCAATCAATCGACTTTGTTGAATAAGTAGTATTTAGAAATCATAATATTCATCAATTCGAACTAGTCTATATAATTAGAATACGTCGTAACCTCAATCATGTTTGCAAAAACATAAGAAATCAAAGTATCTTTATTCCCTATTAGTATTATGAGTTGATCCAGAAGTGGATTGATTAGAAAAATTCTGGTAAATCATGGATTCATCTGGTGTTTAAATATATGGGCTATTTCCAACTTTACTAGATCGAAACTTTTTAGGAGTTCAAAAATTTATAAGATCCAATGTCACATTCAGTAAAGATTTATGATACATGTATAGGGTGTACTCAATGTGTCCGCGCCTGCCCCACAGATGTATTAGAAATGATACCTTGGGACGGATGTAAAGCTAAGCAAATTGCTTCTGCTCCAAGAACAGAGGACTGCGTTGGTTGTAAGAGATGTGAATCCGCCTGTCCAACGGATTTCTTGAGTGTTCGAGTTTATTTATGGCATGAAACAACTCGAAGCATGGGTCTAGCTTATTGATATTGAGACGTTTCAGAAAACCCCACTTAAAGCCATTCCGAATCCATTTTCTTTTTTTTTTACCGATTACCGACAAAAACCCGTACTCTAAAATGGAATTTATTCTTATTGGGTTTTTCTTGTAGAGTACGGGTTTTTCTGGTCCAAGTGTATCTTGTCTTTACCACGAATTTTTTTCATTTTTTTCCTTGGTTAACAATAATTGTAGTTTTTCCGATAGCCGCGGGTTCTTTAATTTTCTTCCTCCCCCATAGAGGAAATCAGGTGACTTTAGAGTATACTATATTTATATGTGCCTTAGAACTCCTTATAACCACCTATGCGTTCTGTTATCATTTCCAGTTCGACGATCCATTAATCCAGCTAGCAGAGGATTATAAATGGATCAATTTTTTTGATTTTTACTGGAGATTGGGAATAGATGGACTTTCCTTAGGACCTATTTTACTGACAGGATTTATCACCACTTTAGCTACTTTAGCGGCTCGGCCAGTTACTCGGAATTCCCGATTATTCCATTTCCTGATGTTAGCAATGTACAGCGGTCAAATAGGATCATTTTCTTCTCGAGACCTTTTACTTTTTTTCATCATGTGGGAGTTAGAATTAATTCCCGTTTATCTACTTCTATCCATGTGGGGGGGGAAAAAACGTCTTTATTCAGCTACAAAGTTTATTTTGTACACTGCGGGAGGATCCATTTTTATATTAATAGGAGTTTTGGGTATCGGTTTATATGGTTCCAATGAGCCAATATTCAATTTGGAAACATTAGCTAATCAATCGTATCCCGCGGAACTGGAAATAATATTTTATATTGGGTTTCTTATTGCTTTTGCTGTCAAATCACCGATTATACCCTTCCATACGTGGTTATCAGACACCCACGGAGAGGCGCATTACAGTACTTGTATGCTTCTAGCCGGAATCTTATTAAAAATGGGAGCATATGGGTTGATTCGGATCAATATGGAACTATTACCGCACGCTCATTCTATATTTTCTCCCTGGTTGATGATAGTAGGTACAATGCAAATAATTTATGCAGCTTCAACATCTCCTAGCCAACGGAATTTAAAAAAACGAATAGCTTATTCCTCCGTATCTCATATGGGTTTTATAATTATAGGAATTGGGTCGATAACCGATACTGGACTCAACGGAGCCGTTTTACAAATAATTTCTCATGGGTTTATTAGTGCTGCACTTTTTTTCTTGGCAGGAACGAGTTATGATAGAATACGTCTTGGTTATCTTGACGAAATGGGCGGATTGGCTATCCCAATCCCAAAGATATTCACCATATTCAGTATCTTATCGATGGCTTCCCTTGCATTACCGGGCATGAGTGGTTTTGTGGCGGAATTGATAGTATTTTTTGGAATAATTACCAGCCAAAAATACTTGTTAATGCAAAAAATACTAATTACTTTTGGAATGGCAATTGGAATGATATTAACTCCTATTTATTCATTATCTATGTCACGGCAAATGTTCTATGGGTACAAGCTATTTAATGCTCAAAACTCTTATTTTTTTGATTCTGGACCCCGGGAGTTATTTGTTTTGATGTCTATTCTTCTACCCGTAATAGGTATTGGTATTTATCCGGATTTCGTTCTCTCCCTATCAGTGGACAAGGTCGAAGCTATTCTATCTAATTTTTTTTATAGATAGTTTTCATGAATAAAAAAAATCAAAAACCAATCCTATGTCCTCTGCTTTTTAAAATAGGTCGTTGTCCAATGAAAAAAAAAAGAAGTCTTTTTTCGTGTCTTAAGCTTAAAGTGAAAATTAACTAAAAAAGAATAAGAATAAATAAGTCAACAATAAATAACTAAATTTGAATTGTAACCAGACACACCTTATGGCCTTTGTGAGAACCTTTTGAATCAAGTACTGTAGTGATTCAAAAGGTTCTCGGCAGCTTCCACTAAGTTTCGTTTCTATATTTGCGCTGTCCTATGTTTGTATTCATTAGTCCCTTTCCTTTCTTCAATTCACTTAGATGTTAATTAAATGAACCATAACTATGTAACCCGATTCCTAATAGATTGACCCCGAAGTAGCATATCCAAATTATAAGAAAGCCCATAGAAGCCACAATTGCAGAATTTACACCTTCCCAATTTTGATTTGTTCGCGTATGGAAATAAATCCCAAATAGAGTCCAAGTAATAAATGCCCAAGTTTCCTTTGGATCCCAACTCCAATATGATCCCCATGCCTCATTAGCCCATACTGCTCCGGAAAGAATACCTATGGTTAAAAAGATAAATCCTAGACTAATAATATGATAACTCCACTGATCCAATTGTTGAATCAATTGATATCCATAATAATTTCTAGCAGAAAGAAAATAAGGAAAAGAAGTGTTTAGTAAACCATTGTTTTTTTCATTCAGGTATTGTATTTCACCAAAGGAAAATGATTCATTTCCATTTAATAAATTATTTCTTTTATCAAAAATCCTTATAATTTTTCGAAATGTAATGACTAGACGAGCTGTGGATAATAATGATCCACATAAAAGAGCTGCATAACCTAATACCATCATACTTACGTGCATCATTAACCACTGGGCTTGTAGAGCAGGTACTAATATTCCGGATTGATGCATTTTGGTTAAAAACCCCGAAATAGCAAAACTCTGGGTAAAAATAGCGCTTGGCGCGGTTATTGCGCTTAAATAATTTTTATGTTTTTTAAAATAGAAAATCCTATGAATAATAGAGAAACTCCATGAAAGAAAGATTAATGATTCATATAAATCACTTAATGGGAAATGCCCCGAATAAATCCAACGAGTGACTAATAATCCTGTTAGACAGACAAAGGTAGCAATCGTCCCTTTTTCTAATGAATCATATAATCCTATGATTTCATCGACTAATAAGGTTATCAACTGGATTGGAATTCCAATCGAAACTACCGAAAAGGATATATGAGTTAATATATGCTCTAATGTTGAAAATATCATAAATCAAAATAAAAAATGAAAAGGGAGAGTCTTTCAAGTATACGGAATGGAAATCAGAAGTTAAATTCATTATCATTATAGGACTTTTTGCATATCTTTTTATCTTTTTATAAAAGATAAAAAGATATGCCGCCACTCGGACTCGAACCGAGATGCTCTAGCACTGCTTCCTAAGAGCAGCGTGTCTACCGATTTCACCATAGCGGCTTGCTCGAAATCATAATAACCTATTTTTACTCAATCGTCGAGATTTAAAGAGTCAATTTCAATGAAATCCTTTTTAGGAAGCATTCCAATTGATGAATAAAAACTTGTTGAAATAGAGATGGAAAGAGCCCCCCCCTTTGCCGTCTTATTTAATTATTTAAGGTTTCAGCTTTATTTAACTTAAAAACAGAAGTTTTCATAAAATCGACTTGTTATAACTAAAGAGGTCTTACTTCAATCGAGGAAAAAATAAAATAGGATGTTTCTTTTTTATTTTTATGTTTTTATGAATCACAATTTCAGCGCAAGATCCACCAATTCAAAAAAGATTTATTTAATTTGGATAACTTTTGTGTTGTCTTATTTAGTTATTTATAAGGGGGTGGGGTGATGGGGAAAATAAGAATCCCCATCTTGCGAATGAAAACATATTTCAATAACTCAATAAAAAAGAAAAAAGGGTTGAAACTTTTGATTTGGTTTTTATTCTTTTTTTTTTTCAAATTCCAAAAGAAGGACCAAACTCTTTTTTTAGAATTCAGTAGACAAATTCATCGGTTCAAAACATTAATGAATGGAAATCTTTACTTACTTTTTTTTTATTTCTATTTTTCTATTCTAGAATATATATTCAAAAGTAGAGTCTAAATTAGAAACGAAATTAACTCATTTTTTGAATTAGGCTGATTCAGATTATTCCGACGTTTTATTAGTTATTTGTCGTAGAAAAAAACTTTTTGAATTCCCCGTGGAAAGGGATTTCGCTAACGAAAAAGTTTTGAACGCTGCCCAATATCCCCCCGTTTTCCACCTATTTTTACGAATACGCTTTTTTAATAGAGAAGTACGCTTTTTTTGAACTGCCATTCGCAAACTAAAGGATTATTCATTGATAAAATTGGATGTGAAAGACATCTATTCTTTGAAACAAATTCTTTTTGATTTTTTTATTTTGACTATTCATTTAATTATTTGTCTATTTATTCTCTAAATTATACTACCTTTATAACAAAAAATAAATAGAAATATGTGAAAATAGAATAAAAGAGTACTAGAACAAAACAGAAAAACAATATGATATATAATTTTTTCAATTTCTATTACATACAATATCCGCGACAGAACAATTCTTATTTCGAAGTGATTGGTGGTGTCTTTCTTTATATCCCGATATCCCGACCCGTATTCAATTCGATTTATATTATATGGCATAATACATTTAGAGATGAAAAATATATCACCCAAGTTTAAGAAACCGTACCGAATAAAAAAAAATGGAATCTTTTTTTCCCTTTTTTCTAGTAATAGGTTCTTAAATGGCATTTATTGGAATGGAAGACAAGCAATTAGTTCCGAAATGAACTAGTTAATGGTTCTGACTAAACAAATTCAAATTCAAATACCTAGTTCTTTTTTTATTGGGGAAAGCTCTGGGACATCCTATGATTTATATCAAAATCAATACTTTTTTTGGTGTTCTTGATTGATGTACATAAATTATTG